GATAAAGAAAAACCGTTTCAACATCAAAAACAACAAAAACTAGAGCAAACATATAATAGCGGATTCTAAATTGTAACCAAGCGTCGCCTATTGGTTCGATACCCGATTCATAACTAGAAAGTTTCTCCGGTCCTTTGCTACTCGGAGCTAAAAATCCCGAAATGAAAAATACCAAAATAGGAATAAGACTTGATATTATTAGAAATGCCCAAAAAATATCATATTCATAAAGCAGAAACATAGATGCACTCCTATGAACGTGGAAAATATACCGGATTAGTCAATTCGACTTGAAATTTTTAAGTCGTTCATAACTGTTTAGTTAAAGTAAGAGTTGCTTTTGGTCGAACCATTTAGTGGGCTGGGCGTGTTTCCTTTCAAGATTCATCGATTAGAATCCTATTTTTATTACATATCTTTAGATATCTTTTGATTTTTTTTTTAGTTATAGTTAAAACTAACTATTGCTCTTATCCAAATTCTCTTGTTTTCATCTCAATCTTACCGGGTATTCTCTCTAAAGAAAAGGGATTCTAAATAGAATTATCATTTTTTATTTTTTTTTATGAATATGTCCATTTGTCTCTTTTTATTAGTGGTTTATAATAGAACAAGTAGTCAGATGTAAGAGAATGTCTAGGAATTTTCATCTCAAGATTTAGAATATATGGGTCTTATTATATTCCTTTTATTAGAATCCAATCCCGATGGAGGATTTTCTATTCATTGAATATCGAAAGAGAAGACTAGGTCTAAGTAAGGTATACGAAGGAAAGCCTATTTTACGTTGTTGACAATGAAACTTAGCATTAGCAAAGATATTCGCTTTTCAAACTTTATATTGTGCACAAATAGCGCGCAATACCGACGTAAATTACTATTAGATTTGATTGGGGTTGGGTTAGGTTGGAGTTTTTAACCAGACTCGTGTCATGATACAATAGAATTGGGTATACCAAACGAAGGGTACTATAATTAACGATTTCGGACAGGAAAAGATGAAAATTGCATATGAATTTTCCTACGAAGAGTACTGAACAGAAGTTGGTTTGTTTATCCACAACTGGAAAAAGATCGATTGGGTCCATTGAAATGAAATGTGTTTTTGCTTTTCTTTTGATATTCTACTTTAAACGATCCCCGTGAATGGGCTTATAGTAATGATTGTCTTTTGATGAAGCAATCAGTCAGTTAAAACAATAACGAGGAAATTCAAATGAAAAATGATACAATTTTTTTTGAATATTCATTTTTATTTTAATTTTATAGGGCTCTAGGGCTATACGGACTCGAACCGTAGACTTTCTCGGTAAAACAGATCAAACTTATTATTATCAAAATGATCTGAACTGTTTCAAAGACCCAACATGCATTTTTTGTGCATTGGGCTCTTTCATTAACTGATATAAATATCAGCTAGTCCGCCATTTTTATTTTTTACCGAAAAATAAGGAGATGGCTCCATGTGCTCTGAGTCATTATGTGGATTCAGATTCAGGAACACTACCAAAGTTTTTCAAGGGGGGTTATCTTGACGTAGGTCTGCCTCTGGCCTAGATTAACCTAAGTGAAATGAAGTCTCTATCGCTCTATTTAAAAATCAAATATGAAACTTCGTACACCTTAAAGTTCATAGGACGAAAAGAAATTTTTTTGAGGCCCTTATGCTCAGCCTAGCATTGAATAGACTGGGTATTCACCTTATCAATATATCAAATCAATGATGGGGTCTGTTTGGCACCTAACTGGGCACCTAAACGGACCGAACCCTTGTCAGGCTATTGTTCTCTTCTTCCCTCAAAGTTATGGAGTAAGACATCGATTTGTCAATAAGATCAATTTTTTGATTCCATGATGGACTCCCCTGAAAAACATCGGCGCGCGTGTAAACGAGGTGCTCTACCAACTGAGCTATAGCCCTTAGTGCTTGTAATATATATTTTATTATGTAGATAATTTTTTGTCAAGATGAATATTCTCAAGATGACTATTCCATGATCCAAGATCATATTGATCGGTATTGCTTCTAAGTAATATGATATTTATAATCCCTCGATGGGATGAGTCCCTTTTGGTTTTCTTTGTGAAGATAAATGACCTACTTAACTCAGCGGTTAGAGTATTGCTTTCATACGGCGGGAGTCATTGGTTCAAATCCAATAGTAGGTAGAACTTATTAGATACCGCGGTCCATGGTATCTAATAAGTTTTTATACCCATTTTCTTTTAGTGATATTGATTTTTTATCTTTTCTATTTCTTTTTCGTTGCATCAAAATCTGATTTTGCTTGATTGTATTTACTCGACAGAATCAAGTCAAACAAAACACCCAAATATAGGGTGTATAAATCGATGATTATTCGGACGCACCTACTGGTTATGAAATCGCATTGATAGCCTCTACCCGTGTCCTAGCCCGTCGGAGAGCTAGATTTGCCTCAATTGTTTGTCTCTTTCCTTCAGCTTTTCTCAAAGCAGCTTCCGCTATTTCAAGAGTTTG